AACATCCAATAAGTGGGGTGATTTAACTTATCATTATAATGAACAAATGTTCATTATAATGACTATCATTATAATGACTATAATATAACTCATTATAATAAAAACTATTATATTTATAATATGCTTATGTGGACTTTTTTTTTATTACAAATATCAACAATCTCTCTATTATCCACTAAAGAATGAAGACTCAAACTGGAGTTTTGTGGAAAAAGCCCCTTATCGGATTTGAACCGATGACTTACGCCTTACCATGGCGTTACTCTACCGCTGAGTTAAAAGGGCCTATTTTATTCCATTCCGGAATGAACCAATGTGAAGACATATATATATATATATGTACATATATTATATACATAGGTGTATGCAGTAGACTCATAGTGTCTCATTCGGGAATAAGAATTTTGTTAGGCAGTCTAGCCTAAAACCTAATTGCTTTTTTATTTGCTTTTATTGACCCCTATCACAACGAGATTCGCTTGATTGATACACAATTTGACATAGGATAGGATCCAAGCCAAGATATTTGATATGTGAGCAAATCATGTAATGATTTGATTCAACTCATACCTGGAATCAAGCTCTAAAAAAAAAAAAGAAACTTTGCTATCGTTTTTGTTTTTTTTATTTCCTAGCTGTGAGATGGGCATATCTCATCTTAACAATGCGTGAATCGATGGGTGAAAGTAAAAAAATGGAGTTTCACCTTTTTCTGTCGGACAAATCGCCGGGATCCTATACTTCATTAATGGATAAGTATTATAACATTATTTCTCTATATGAAATGAAGTAATGTTTATTTTCTTATTTTCTATACTATATAGTATGTTTATCCATTATAATGATATGGATATATCATCCATATTTTATTTCTATATATTCTAATGATGTGTCATAGTACATAGTATATATATCATTCATTATATTATATCATTAGAATATATAGAAATAAGAAATAGAATAGAGAAATTTTGAATGGTTCATGAACCACGAATGAAGAATAGAAAAATTCTATCGGAATCACGAAAGGCGGAAAACTTATTCAGATTTAGTCACACAATTATATTGACAATTACACAAAACTATTCATACTAAGAGCTAAGAGTACGATGGCGATCGGGCAGATATGCCCCTATCGTCTAGTGGTTCAGGACATCTCTCTTTCAAGGAGGCAGCGGGGATTCAACTTCCCCTGGGGGTAGTTGATCGTGTATTATCAATAAGTCTAGAATTGATTCTTCCTGGGTCGATGCCCGAGTGGTTAATGGGGACGGACTGTAAATTCGTTGGCAATATGTCTACGCTGGTTCAAATCCAGCTCGGCCCAAGAATTCGCCGATCCATCATGAGATTCTATAATGAATTTGTCCTTCGGAAACACCCGGGGAATAAAGAAAAGAAGAAATTTTATATCATATCCTATTTTTTCCCATATATTCTTGATTTTTGAATGATCTAGATTCATATCATGATCAATAAATTAAATTTCAATAAAAATAAATGAAATATTAAATATAGGGAAAGGATTAAATTAAACAATAAAAATCTTTCTTTATTGAAAGATTTCTTATCAATCAATTTAACACTATTTGACAATAGGATGACTAGTAATCCGTGTTGTTTTCACTAAAGTCCATTTCCATGTGGATATAAATATATCATCCCTCTCTCTGTTACAATGTTACAATACGACGATTCTAAATAGAAATAGTTTTAATAAAATCATTAAGAATATGTATCCTGTATACCTTTTATTTCTCTGGGATTGTAGTTCAATCGGTCAGAGCACCGCCCTGTCAAGGCGGAAGCTGCGGGTTCGAGCCCCGTCAGTCCCGACCTAGTATCTAATGACCCCCATCAATTCATCTCTTTATTTTCTGTCAAGGGGTGGGGAGTGGGATCTAATTCCCAGAGGGGGGGTCCTTATTTCTTTTTTTTACGTTTCGAATTTCTTATTGAGAAAATACAATATGACAATTTCAATTAGTACCGAGGAGGATAGAGATATGTGGATTGCTACAATTGTTGGTAGCATCTTATTTAGGATTCTGAGAGATACCTGTCTGGTTTTTTTCGATTGTTCCCAATCCGTGGAAGGAAATCGAATACCCATATATATATATATATATATATTTTTTCACCAGAGCACATACACGAATTTTTATTCGTTTATTATACGATAGAAAATGAACTTAATTTTCACATAGTTACCTCGAAAAAATACCTTTCAGATTAAAGCTACCCCCTTTCTAGCTCCGATTTTGTATAACCTAAATTACTAATTGGAAACAATACATCTATTTATATAATTAAAACTGCACACTTTATTTTATATATATGTGTTCCAGTACCAATCCAAAGAAAGAAAGCAGCATTTTTTTTAATAAAAGAAAGATCAAATAAAGAACCTTTTAACTTTTAATAAGGGAATTTAGAATCTTTTTTTATTCCCATTGAATTGAAGGGGAAGGTCCTATCAAAGAAAGAAAAAAAAAGTAGTTAATTTGTCGAAATATTCGATCTTTTCTTCTTCTTTTTCCATTTCACTTCTACTATTTGGGTTTGTGACCAATGGAAGTGGAAGATGGGTCAGATGGATGATACCTCATTATATGATTATATAAGGAAGACGGTAGGTTATAGAGAATAACGAATGGATAAAGAATCAAAAATTGAATGGGATTCTTGATTGGATCAGGAATCAAATTTTTTATTACGTTTTTATTCTGTATGGATAAAAGATCTTCCTATGTTATACTATTCCATTCTCGACGATGAATAGATTTGATAGCTCAGATATTGTTATTCATGATATTGATTCGATTCAATATCATCGGGATGTATTCCTCCCATTAAATTTACAGGAGAAGGGTTTAGAATCTCTATGGGATTAGATCCCGAGTTATTATATTATGAAGTAAAAAAACGATGAAATTATGGAAGTAAATATTCTCGCATTTATTGCTACTGCACTGTTCATTCTAGTTCCTACTGCTTTTTTACTTATCATTTACGTAAAAACGGTCAGTCAAAATGATTAATTTGAATCAAGCTTGACTTCTTAGTTCTTATCAATAATGGAAGAAATGAAAGGGATTCAAACTCCACGTCTTAAATGAAATGAGCGGATTCAAATCAGCAGTATACGAGATCTGATAGTATGGTAGAAAGAAATATAGGAATCTTTCTACCACACTATCGATTATTATATAAAATGAGAAGGTTGGCCTGTATAAAGATATATATAGGTTTAATATGGATCACTCCATAATATGTATATTGATATATGTACATATAACTCATATATGTGTAATATATATTAGCATTAGCACCCCAATTCGAGTTCTTTGCTACATCCATATCCATGCTACATCCATTTGATTTGTACCGATTTCGATCAATACGATATAATCGAATGCCCACTTTGACTCTTATGTCTTACGGTTCTAATTACTCGTTTTATTATATATTTAGTTAATTTATTTCCAATATGGATCCCGGGATCCGCCGAAACAATCAAATCAACGGAAGAAGATATGGTATGGGCGTAGAATAGATTATATAATATAAAAGAAATCTAGTCATCTTTTTTTTAGCATTCCGACAAGGAGTAATTTATTTAGCCATTGACAGGTGATTCAAGGAATTCCGTGGGAAATTCAATTCTTCATATTTGTAAAAAGAGTAGTAGATACCACCTATTTATAACGCGTGAACCATGATATTAAGTGAGTCGATAAAACAGAAATAACATTTCTAGGAGTCTAAAAGGTAAATGCACAATATGTGAATCGCCCACCGCAATATTATGCGTAGTACTTCGTTGGACAAACGCTATATCGATGTTTCCCTCGGTATAAAGTACGTATCTACATAATAACAGATAGACTTCCTCTTCGAACAGTAAAGCGAGAAACAAATAAAAAAGGGGGTTGGTTGCTCCTCATTGTAATATCCATATATCATTCTGTTAAAGTTCATCTAAATAGAATATTTAGGACGAATTCGGTTGGAAAAAATTTTGATTTCATATCATTTCATATCATGTGTATTCCTTTTACTTTCAAAATACAAACATCGGAATCATTGAAATATTTGTTTGATTGAAAGGTTATTCTTCATCTATTACATTACTTTACTGGATTCCAGTATAATTTTTATATGAAGATATTTTTCTTGAAAAAACGCTTTGCAGAACGATCTATGAAACCATTAATACAGTTTGATTACTCAACTCAATTAAATTAGTAATGATCCTAGAGTCCACTTCTTCCCCATACTACGAGTGAAAGGGAAAATGTAAAGACTACCATTAAAGCAGCCCAAGCAAGACTTACTATATCCATGTGAATTCTGTCCCCTATCTCTATGAATATGAAGAAACTCTTCCATTATTGATCACTAATAATAATGTAATCAATGGCACAGAGTCAAAAAGGGATTTTGAACGAAGGCTATTGATGAACCAACCCAATAACTCCACCCATAACAAGTTCGGATATGATTTGTGGGAGAATCTGGAAGCATTAAGTACAAGCAAGATAGACAGTTACTTTCTTGTAATTATCAAGGGAGTGCAATTAATGGAACATGCAGGAATAGTAAGACCTATTGTTTCTTTTGTTACCCTTCATAATAAAACAGCATAACAATATACAATCAAGATAAATCACTATCTATCATATATCTCTATTTACCGTTTGATCTAATCCTTACGGTCTCCCAAGTATTTCACAACAACACTCGGGAGACCCTCTATTATATTAATAATCTATTTTGCTTAGGTGTTACCGAAAATAAAGAAGTTTTTATTTTTCAACCCCAACCCTTAGTCTTTTTTTATTCTATAAAAGAAAGCAATTATTCATCCAATATTGCTTGAATGTCTGAGCACTCATAAATTCTCGCGAGTCTGTATACAAAGCATCTTCCACCCTTTACCACAACTACCAATTCCCCACTCAACCATTTAATTTAATTCAAGAATCAGTCATTAGACA